CGAAATCGGGCGGATCTTTACCCGGAGTAGAGCATAAACCTAAAAAGATTAACAAGGCCCATTCAGAAACAAGAAAACAGCATCGTGATTTGGATTGGATCTCGATGAAACAATATATCAATGAGAAGTTAATTCGATACGTTTAGTGACTTCTTTTTTTCTTTAGTATTATATATTCATATTCATTATTTATTTAAAATAGAATAGATTCTTATTTTATAAGGATATTCTATGTAAAAGATAAAACCTGTTTTTTTTGAAAACTAGAAGAAAAGTCCTTTCGTTAGAAGTCAGAAAAATCCTTCTACAAATATGAACAAATAAAGAAGATTGGAATTTGCACATTGATTTTTTTTTTGAAATTTTTTGTTGAACCGTATGCACCAAAAGGCGCCTGTACGGTTCCTAAGGGATAAATTTGACCCTAATCAACCGACTTTATCGAGAAAGATTACTTTTTTTAGGACAAGAGGTTGATAGCGAGATCTCGAATCAACTTATTGGTCTTATGGTATATCTCAGTATCGAGAATGATACCAAAGATCTATATTTATTTATAAACTCTCCTGGGGGATGGGTAATTCCTGGAGTGGCTATTTATGATACAATGCAATTTGTGCGACCGGATGTACAGACAATATGCATGGGATTAGCCGCTTCAATGGGATCTTTTATATTGGCCGGAGGAGAAATTACCAAACGTCTAGCATTCCCTCACGCTTGGCGCCAATGAGGTTTTTATTTGAGAGAAAAAAGAAGACTATGCCTTCGCCATATGAATATTAAGTAATAATAGCATGGCACTTTAAATTCGATATCAAAAGAAAAACTTTTTATTGTTTTTTCAAAACATTAGATTATATATCGAGATAGTAGTATGAGATATAAAGGTATTTCCTATTTTGTATATTGGAAATTCCAGTTCAGCGTCACAAACTTTTTTATTTTCACACCGGGGGCTTAGTTTTGTTCTAAAAGAGTTCGAAAATAAAAAAACAAGATTCTTTTTTCTTTTTTTTTTTACAAAAAACAACTTTGGGATTGCTGAATCACAGATAAACCAAATAAGAATCTAATAAGAAATATATAAAGCAACGGAACCATCATAGTATTTTGGAACTCCTACGAAAGGAAGGGTGGTAATTTGATCATTTACCGATCTGGGTCTGATAGATCCTATTTTTTTTTTGCAAGGTAAGGGTCAATTATAGAGCCGTATGCAATGCATAAAAGATGCCCGTACGGTTGTTCAATTCTGTCTTTTTTTTTTATTCTTTATATTCTTTATCTTTCTTTTATCTTCATCATGCAAAACGGAGGAACCCCTTTTTGTTATACCATCAGGGTAATGATTCATCAACCTGCTAGTTCTTTTTATGAGGCACAAACGGGAGAATTTATCCTGGAAGCGGAAGAGCTGCTCAAACTGCGTGAAACTCTCACAAGGGTTTATGTACAAAGAACGGACAAACCCTTATGGGTTGTCTCGGAAGACATGGAAAGAGATGTTTTTATGTCAGCAACAGAAGCCCAAGCTTATGGAATTGTTGATCTTGTAGCGGTGGTTGAGTGAAAATAGCCCGGATTTTTTCGCGTAAATCCTCGATTTAAGATTTTATCTTTTTGCTGAATTTACTAGAAAATGAAATAGAAGTAATTCATAATCATCAGGTTAGGATTGATCTAAACCAGCCCATTATAGGATATGATTCAAGATGCCAACTATTAAACAACTTATCAGAAATACAAGACAGCCAATCAGAAATGTCACAAAATCCCCCGCGCTTCGGGGATGCCCTCAGCGTCGAGGAACATGTACTAGGGTGTATGTGCGACTCGTTCAGATCATGAGCTGGGATAAAAGACAGAAAACCTTTTCCAGTCTCAATAATTAATACCGTCGAATAGAATAGAAAAAGAAGTCCATTCAATTCAGTATCTAAAAAAAAAAGATAATCTATGAATTCTATTGTGTATTAAATTTATGGTTTCCGTTGGTGCAAATCCAATCACCTCAATTTAAGATGAGAAGCAATTCTCCATTGGTAGCAAATGGTTATCCATTAAGCGGAGGAAATCTTACTTAAAAACTGAGGTTCCCTTTTGCAAGAACGGACTAACAAGGTTAGCTACCCAGCCAACTTTCATAATTAAATGCCGTTACTGTGTAAGTAGATCTAATCGTGAAAGACCTATTACTGGATAATTCATGGGTAGAGCCAAAGAATGTTAACTATACAAGTTACCAATAACATTGATTAAATGAAGTAAAGGCTCCGGTGTATAGAGAAAACCTCACCGTTTAAGAAGTTACCATAGAAACGAAGAAAGCCGCTATTTCTTTATCCAGTTTTTTTCATTTATTCTATTTTGATACTTAGTAAAATAAAATTTATTTTTTCGAAGTGAAATGGCTAGAAAAAATAAAAGTAGTGGTAGGGAAGGTTATAGTAGCCAAAGCCATTGGAATTTTTAATTTATACATTGGAAAAAAGCTTTGTTATTAATAGACTAGGAGGGGGAAAAAGAATAACTGAAAAAAGGAAATATATTAGTTATTCGTCAAAGTTTCATTTATTCAATGACCAGAATTAGACGGGGATATGTAGCTCGGAGACGTAGAACAAAAATTCGTTTATTTGCATCAAGCTTTCGAGGGGCTCATTCAAGACTTACTCGAACAATTACTCAACAGAGAATAAGAGCTCTGGTTTCGTCTCATCGGGATAGGGATAGGCAAAAGAGACATTTTCGACGTTTGTGGATTACTCGAATAAACGCGGCAATTCGTGAAATAGGAGTATCCTATAGTTATAGTAGATTAATACACGACCTATATAAGAAACAGGTGCTTCTTAATCGTAAAATACTTGCACAATTAGCTATCTCAAATAAAAATTGTATTTATATGATTTCCAACGAGATCATAAAAGAAGTCTATTGTAAAGAATCCACCGGAATAATTTAAACGAGGTTCCCCGGAGAATGAACTCCGGGAGGGTAGATTCAAAATGAATATGATATGATAAATAAATATAAAAAAGGTAGTAAAAATGAATAAACACACTCAAAAAAATATTTATTCTTACCCGATTCTTTTTTTTCTTACGACACGATAATCAAATTTGCATTTTTAATTTTTTTGAACAAAAAATGAATCCGCCTTTAAGTTCGGATTGGAATTTTGATTCAAGTCAAGAAAGAATAAGCCTATTTATTTCTGGCTCGAAGACCCGCAGTTCTGGCGGTCGACTCTGTTCTTTCAAATTGTTTCTCATTATTAAGAAAAGGTAACAAAGACAAAATACGAGCTTGTTTTATAGCAATAGTAATTAATCGTTGTTGTTTCAAGGTCAATCTATTCACCCGTCTAGATAATATTTTTCCTTGTTCGCTAATAAATCGACTAATTAAACTCATGTTTCTATAATCAATTCGATCCCCCGATTGGATCGGGGGCAAACGCCTACGAAAAGATCGCTTGGATTTAAGAAAAGGTCGCTTAGATTTATCCATGGTTTGTTTAGTTTATTACTTATCCCGAAAATCCTATTTCGATCGGATCTAAAATGCATTAGAATAAATAGGATTTGGTTTGTTTATATTTAACTATGTTATATATTTATTCTAATGCATTTTTTCGCCTTTATTGGAAGGATTCTATAAATGTGTTCTATTCGATCTATTTCTTTATCTCCCCATGAATCGTATGTTTATAACAAAATGGACAGAATTTTCTCAATTCCAGTCGATTAGGCGTGTTATACCGATTCTTTTCAGTAATATATCTGGAAATCCCTGTTGATACCTTATTAACATCGTTTCGAACACAACTAGTACATTCCAAAATAACCGTTATTCGGACATCTTTCCCCTTGGCCATGATGAATCCCCTTTTGATTTACTCAACTCTTCTATTTTCGATCCGAAACGAAGAAGAAAGGAAGGAAAAAATAGAAGTTACTAACTTAAACTCCAATTATGAAAAATTTCACTGCAATCAATATAAAAAATAAAAAAGAAAGATTTAGAAACTATAGTTCAAATCACAGTAGTTCATTTGCATTTAAGTACCTTGTCCTTGTATAAGAGAAGAGTCTTGTCCTAGATCTAGACCCCACGTTGTTTATTCTACCTACACCCCTATTTAATTTTTGAATTCAATTTATTTAATTCAAACTTGAACCCAAGTATCGAGGCTGTTGAATCCACTTTTTTCTCTTTCCTCCCTCTTATTCTAAAGGGAAAAAAGAGAAAAGGGGGCGAAGGATTAGTCACAAATAGTTAATTGTCTCTCGAATTTTCGTTATTTGTTACCGTGTCAATAACTAGAATCAAAAAAGGGGAATGTCAACGCATCTGGGAAAAAACGATTGATCTCTATCAATAGACCCGCTAAAGACCCGAACCATAGAGTACTTAATACCGGTGCCACGGAAAGATAAGTTTTTAGATCTCGCATTGAAATATCTCCTTCCTTCTTTTTTTGTTATAAAGAATCTATTTTATTGTAATAGAAAATAGTAATACATATATGATCAGATGCATATGCAGTTAATAACCTTGTACACGTAATACCTAATTGAAATTTCAATGTACAATTATCCGGTGAATAATATAATATTTTTTTCTTAAAATATAAAAAAACGTTCCCCTCTTCCCGAGCATTCCCGAAAACTACTCATTTCTTTTTACAATAGGTTACGTTCCGTATTTCATACGTATAGAAGTCTTTTACTATTTTTAAATATTAAATATATTAAATTGATTTTTTATATTTAAATATTAAATAGGACCAAAAAGACGAAATGCCCATAGAAAGTGTATATATCAATCGAGGAAATAATGATGTGGAAAACAAGACAGGAATTCTCTACAATGACACTGTAGACCAATTGAAGGGATGTAGCGCAGCTTGGTAGCGCGTTTGTTTTGGGTACAAAATGTCACAGGTTCAAATCCTGTCATCCCTACCTATTACTTCTCCGTTGAGCAGTAAC